AAATGAAGTATCCAGGCTCCGTTTAGAAAAAAACCGGTAATAAATCTATTTATGATTACTATTTCTATCATATTCTATTTCTTTATATATTTATAATAGAAGTGATCTCAAACTGTTAATCAATCGAGTAATATGATGAATGCATTGAATATCTGTTGTAAGACATGAAATAAATTGTAAAAAGGAAGTCATAGCAAAAGGACGTGGTATTGGGGCATTTGTCATATATGTGCAAATCCAAATCGGGCGGATCTTTACTCGGAGTAGAGCATAAACCTAAAAAAATTGAAGAAGCCCATTCAGGAACAAGAAAATTACATCGCGATTGAGATTGTATCTCGATGAAACAATACATCAATGAAAAGTTAGTTAGATAAATTTAGTAATTTTTTTTATAGATAAACAAAACAGGCCAAAACCCATCTTTTTTGAAAAATGAAAGAAAAGCCCCTTTTTATAAGTTAAAAGCCTGGTATGAAAAAAAAAAAAAAAAATAAAAGAAAGCGCTAGAATCTACATCTACACATTGATTCTTTTTTTTTTTTTCGTTATTTTTGTTGAACCGTATGCATCAAAAGGTGCATGTACGGTTTCTAAGGGATACAACTTTATCCCAATCAACCGACTTTATCGAGAAAGATTACTTTTTTTAGGCCAAGGGGTTGATAGCGAGATCTCGAATCAACTTATTGGTCTTATGGTATATCTCAGTATAGAGGATGATACCAAAGATCTATATTTGTTTATAAATTCTCCTGGCGGATGGGTAATACCCGGAGTAGCTATTTATGATACTATGCAATTTGTGCGACCAGATATACAGACAATATGCATGGGATTAGCCGCTTCAATGGGATCTTTTATTCTGGTCGGAGGAGAAATTACCAAACGTCTAGCATTCCCTCACGCTTGGCGCCAATGAGTTTTTTATTTGATTTGAGAGAAAAAAGAAGACTATGCCTTCGCGCTATATGAAATATTAATATTAAGTAATAATAGCATGGCACTTCGAATTCGATATGATAAATTTTTTTAACCCTTAAATTATGTATCGAAAGAGTAGTATGAGATAAAAGGTATTTCCGATTTTATCTAATCTATCGGGAGGCCTATTTCAGCGTCACAAACTTTTTTGTTTTCACGCCGGGAGGCTCTTAACAATACAATATTTAGGTTATGAAAGAATATGAAAATAAAAAAAATCTTGTTTTTTTATTTGAAAAAAAAAAGAAACTTTGGGATTGCTAAATAACAGACGAAATAAATATATAAAGCAACGGAGCCATCATAGTATTTTTGAACTACTCCAAAAACAAAAAGAAGGGTGGTTATTGGATCATTTACCAACCCGAGTCTGATAGACCCTATATTTAATTTATTTGATATTTAAGTAAGGTAAAAACGAATTCCATTATAGAGCCGTATGCAATGCGTAAAAGATGCCTGTACGGTTGTTCAATTCTATATTTTATTATTCTTTATCTCTTCACCTTATCATCATGCGAGATAGAATAAACATTTATTATGTTATATCATCAGGGTAATGATCCATCAACCTGCTAGTTCTTTTTATGAGGCACAGACGGGAGAATTTATCTTGGAAGCGGAAGAACTTTTGAAGCTGCGCGAAACCGTCACAAGGGTTTATGTACAAAGGACAGGCAAACCCTTATGGGTTGTATCCGAAGATATGGAAAGAGATGTTTTTATGTCAGCAACAGAAGCCCAAGCTCATGGAATTGTTGATCTTGTAGCGACTGAATAAAAAAGAAAAAATAACAAAAATTTCAGACGAATTGGTGATTTGAGATTTTATCTTCTTACCGGATTTAATATTCTATTCATTAATCTATTAATATAGAAATAAAATAATTCATAATCATCCGGTTAAGATCGATCTAAACCAGCCCATTATGTATATGATTCAATATGCCAACTATTAAACAACTTATTAGAAACACAAGACAGCCAATCAGAAATGTCACGAAATCCCCCGCTCTTGGGGGATGTCCTCAGCGACGAGGAACATGTACTAGGGTGTATGTGCGACTCGTTCAGATCATGGGCTAGGACAAAAGAAAGAAAACAATTGATCCAGTATCAACGATCAGTACCAGTGAATAGACTAGAATGGAAGAACTCCATTCAATATCTAAAAATCAAAAAGATCTATCCTTCTATTGTGGTATCAAATGTATGGTTTCCGTTGGTGCAAATCCAATCAACTCCGTTTTAAATTTAAGATGAGAAAGAATTCTCCATTGATAGCAAATGATATCCATTAAGCAGGGGAAATACTATTTTAAAAAGCAGAAAAATTATGCCTTACTCTTGCAAGAACGGACTAACAGGGTCAGCTACTCAGCTAATCTTCATAATTAAATACCGTTACTGTATAAGTAGATCTCATTGTGAAAGACCTCGTACTGGATAATTATGGGTAGAGCCAAAGAGTGTGAACTGTACAAGTTAACAATAACATTGATTAAATGAAAGAAGGGCTCCGGTGTATAGAGAGGACCTCACCGTTTAAGAAGTAACCATAGAAACGATGGAACCCACTATATCCATTTATATTTACTACTTTTATGTGTTTTTGATACCTAATATCAATACAATTTTTTTCTAGGCATTTCACCTAGAAAAAAAAAAAAAAAATCGTGGTCGGGAAGGTTATAGTAGCAAAAGCCATTGGAATTTAAATTTTATACATTGGAAGAATCCGTTTTGTTATTAATAGACTAGGATACGGGAAGGGAATAACTGAAAGAAAGGAAATCGATTAGTTATTCATCAAAGTTTCATTTATTCAATGACCAGAATTAAACGAGGGTATATAGCTCGAAGACGTAGAACAAAAATTCGTTTATTTGCATCAACCTTTCGAGGGGCTCATTCAAGACTTACTCGTACTATTACTCAACAGAAAATAAGAGCTTTGGTTTCGGCTCATCGGGATAGAGGTAGACAAAAGAGAGATTTTCGTCGGTTGTGGATCACTCGGATAAATGCAGTAATTCGCGAGAATAAAGTATACTTCAGTTATAGTAAATTTATACACAATCTGTACAAGAGACAGTTACTTCTTAATCGTAAAATACTTGCACAAATAGCTATATTAAATAAGAGTTGTCTTTATATGATTTCCAATGAGATCATAAAATAAAGAGATTGGAAGGAATCCGTTGGAATAGTTTAAATGGAGTTCCCTGGAGAATGAACTCTGGGAAGGTAGAGTAGAAATTAGTATGATAAAATATGATAAAGTCATCAAAATGAAGAAAGACGTTAAATAAAAAATATTTATTCCTCTTCTCCCATTTTTTTTCTTACGACAGGACATTTCGATTTTACGATTTTTCGAACAAAAAAAAAAACGTCAATCCGCATTTGAGTTTGGATTGGAATTTTATTTTGATTCAATTCAATTGAAGAGTCAACCTATTTTTTTTCTGGTTCTAAGACCAGCAGCTCTAGCGGTTGACTCGCTTCTTTCAAATTGTTTCTCATTATTAAGAAAAGGTAACGGAGATAAAATACGAGCTTGTTTTATAGCAATAGTAATTAATCGTTGTTGTTTTAAGGTCAATCTATTCACCCGTCTAGATAATATTTTTCCTTGTTCGCTAATAAATCGACTAATTAAACTCATGTTTCTATAATCAATTCGATCCCCCGATTGGATCGGAGGCAAACGCCTACGAAAAGATCGCTTAGATTTAAGAAAGATTCGCTTGGATTTATCCATGGTTTGTTTATTCCTTATCCTGAAAATCCCAATCCTATTTCTTAATTCTACATCATCTTTGATCCGATCGAAATAGGATTTGGTTTGTTTATATTTATTTGTTTATATTTATTTATATTTAAATAAATTCAAAAATAAATTATATATATATATTGTTATATATAATATGTAATTTTTCATCTTCCTTGGAAGACTGACACACGAGCGATCGGTTCGATCTATTTCTTTATCTCCCCATGAATCGTATGTTTGTAACAACAGGGACAGAATTTTCTCAATTCCAATCGACTAGGCGTATTGTGTCGATTCTTTTGAGTAATATATCTGGAAATGCCCATTGATTCCTTATTAACACGATTTCGAACACAACTGGTACATTCCAAAATAACCGTTACTCGGACATCTTTACCCTTAGCCATGAACCTCCTTTGGTTTTTGATTCACTCAATTCTTTAATTTTCCGACCCGAAGCAAGGAAGAAGAAAGGACACAAAAATAGAAGCAGGTAACTCGAAATCAAATTATGAAAGAAATATTTTGTTGCAATCAATATCAATATAGTAATAAATAATAAGTAATATAATTATTTCTAACTATATTTATAATTTTTAATTGCCGTACAGTATTTCATTTTCAGTTAAGTATCTTGTATGATATTGTTGCCCCAACCACCGCATTTCCATTCTATTATTAATTTAATTTGAGCCTGAGCCCGAGTTCATAGTTTMACTKTGGGTTAAACCGCTTTTTHTTTTTTTTTTTTTTTTTTTTTAKAAAGAATAAGTAAAAAAAGAAAAAAAAAAAAAACAAAGAAAAAAAGAAGGGAGGGGTAGGGATTAGTTACAGATATTTGATTGTATCTCTAATCTTCTTCCCCCTTCCCATATCAATAGCTAGAATGAAAAAAAGGGGAATATCAACGCATCCGGAAAAAAACGATTGATCTCTATCAATAAACCTGCTAAAGACCCGAACCATAGAGTACTTACTACCGGTGCCACGGAGAGATATGTTTTTAGATCTCGCATTTTAAAAACTCCTCTTTCTGTATTCGTTATTGTAATTTTATTGTAATTTGTAATACATAATGGTAATACATATATGACCGGATGTGTATATGTAGTTAATGACTTACCACTTGTACGCGGAGTTCCTAATTCAAATTGAAATGTACAAAATAGATATTTATTAAAAGAAAAAAATACGTCCATTTCCGCCTTAAATTCCAAAAAAATATTAATTTTTTGTGGTA